AAGAACTTGTTTTAGTTGCATATCATAAGGGATTCGAACAACTGCTTCAAATACAGTATCTGGAAGTACCGTTTGTGGAACTTCAATATCCACGGGCTTATTAGCTAAATGGCAATTGGCACATACAATACGACCAGTCGCTTCTCGCGGATTTTCATAACCCTGCTGTGCAAAAATGGGATATGCACTTGAAATGGATGGCCGAGTTATGATATATATCATGAGCGATACGGAAATGGATCGAGTAATTTGTTCCTTTATCCAAGAAAAAGTCTTTCTAGTTTGCATGGTCCAACCATTGAGCCCAAAAATGTCTACAATAAATTTGGTAGGTCGCTAACCTAGTTCCCTATCTGCAATTCTGCTATTTACTGGAATAATTTTACTGGAATAAATAATATTAATATATAGAATAAATCTTTGGGATGGGTAGAAAAATAAAGAGTAAGTATGATTTTACATGCTTTGCTTCTGTACAACTACAAAGTAAGAAACGTTAGAATTGAATTGGATTAATATCAGTAGATCCTTTTTTAATCATTCATTGAATGATAAATCACTACAAGTGACGGAGAAACACGATTTAAATAACGAAAAATCCAAAATTTAAATAGAGTATCTAGAATGACTGGAAAAGTAGAAACAAGACCAGATATAATTTGATCATTATGAGCAAATCCAAAATCTTTGTAGACAAAGCCAATCATTAGTTCCCAACCATGGGGCGAATGGAATCCGATACATAAATCTGTTAATAAAAGAATCGAAAAAGCCTTTATTGTGTCACTTAAGTTATATAGGAATTCCTGAGCCCAAGAGTTAAGAATAACAAGTTCTTTATTACCCAAAATTGAATAACCACTTAGAATAACGAAACAGATTATATTTGTCAAGAAGTGCAAAATTGTATGGATATGATCCTCATTGTGTATCTTGATTAATTGGAGCGTTTCTTTGTGGATTCCTATACGAAGGTTTTGTAGATGTGTCTCCGAGTATTCCTTGATCATTTCCTCCAAAAGAAAGATTTCCTCCAATTCTATGAATTTTTCGAGAATATTTTTTTCTTGAATATCATTCAAAAAAATTTCAGATTGCCTAGTATTCCACCAATAAGTAACCCAAGATTCCAGACTTTTATTAAATGAGAGAGAAATCCACCAGGGCAAAAATACTACAGATGCAAGATATAAAAGAGGGTTGAATGCTTTCTTTTTTGACATTTTTTCATCTCGTCTATGAATTTTTAATGAACCGACCTCATTAGTTGACTCTACGCCATCCAATATTTCTCTCATGCATGAATTCTATTACAAAGTATCTAACTTATGAATCTATTCACTGTTTTGTTTTGTGGTTGTTACGTTACGTATACGTCTTCTTTGACTAGAAAGAATGAGCGTTATGAAGAAACTTCAGTTAAGTTATGGTATAGAAAAGGGGGACTCTTTAGTTTTTCCTTACTGCTGAGAAAGCATTCACTCTCTCAGCTCATTTCTCAAAATACTTCAATCGGTACACGCAAGAAATAGGCCAATTCGGCAGCTTTTTGTTCGATTTCCCGTGGAGTAACATTCTCATCAGTACGAGTCAAGGGAATGGCCCCCTGGCCTCTGATATCCATATAAAGGACACGGCGAGCATAAATACCTTCTTTAACTTCTATTCTGACGGACTGAATATCCTTTATAGGGAATCGGAGGAAGATGCGACGATTTTTTCCAGGGAATCCCCAACGAAAAATACACACCATTCCTTCTTTTCTATCGAATCGATCATAACCACCCCCTACATTCCACAAAATTGTGCACCACAAATAGGAGCTAATAAAGAGACCCGCGATCCCATAGAAAGACATCACAATCCCTTGTGGAAAAAAAAGGATTTGCTGAGACGGAAATAAAGATATCAAGTTTCTCCCAAGATAACTGGAAGTTCCAACCAATAAGAATCCTAATGAACCTAAAAAAAGGATAATGGCCCAGCAGAAATTACTTGTTTTTCGCGACCCCGTTATAGGTTGTATCCATATATGTTCTGATCGACAACTCATACTTGATCTGGTTTCGTTTTATTGGAATTGAGAGAATACCCTAGACTTTACTCTTTTTGTTTCCGAAGTAACTCTCATCAACTAGTACTAGTTTGATGTGAACCTTTAAGAGTAATTTATCAAATTGGTTAGATCTAAAAAAAAAAAAAAAAATACCCTTCGTATGATCCCATCAATATACATATATCAATATACATATAGATGTACCGATTTTACAGTTCAGCCATCCGGCGATCCTGAGATTTTTTCAAATAGATAGAATTCCTTTACCCCCATATCATCTTTCTACAGGCCAAAGAGCCCCTTTTCGACGGAAACGCCGCATGTTATACCTTCTTTTCTTACACTAAATAGGTATCTGCGTTATGATACAAGTCTTAGTTTTGAAAAAAAAAATGGATCAGAGTTGGGCCCATCAGATCTAAACAGTCTTATTTTTTTGAACAT